AAAAACGAATTTTCTAGCAATTGACTCCGTACCACTGAAATATTCGGTCGTATGCTTGAAAGATAACCCAAAAAATCAAAGGAATGCTTGGATAATTGGTTTATATGGATTCTTCCTGGTTGAGACCATACATAAAAATGACATTGCCAAAAATGGACAAGATAATATTTCCACTTATTCATCAGAAGAGGAGTATCTTTTGATGCCAGAATCGATTTTCCTTGATATCTAACATACTGTATAAAAGGATCCTTGAAGAACCATAAGGTGGCCGGAAAATCGTTAGCAAAGACTTCTTCGACAGGATATTTTATTTTTTCATAAAAACGTATTCGCTCAAAAAGAATCCCAGAAGAGGTTAATCGTAAATGATTAGATTGGTTACGGAGAAAAAGTAAAATGGATTCGTATTCACATACATAAGAATTATATAGGAGCAAGAATAATCTTTGATTACTTTTTGCAAAAATGGATTTTTTTGGAGTAATAAGAGTATTCCAATTATAATACTCGTGAAGAAAGAGCCGTAATAAATGCAAAGAAGAGGGATCTTTCACGCAGTAGCGAAGGGTTTGAACCAAGATTTCCAGATGAATGGGGTAGGGTATTAGTACATCTGATGCATAATTTAAATGTGGAAATTTGTCCTCGAAAAAAGGAAATATTGAATGAATTGATCGTAAATTATAAGATTTTACGGTTTCTGTCTCCTTTAAGGAAGATACTAATCGTAGGGAAAACGGAATTTCCACAATGACTGCAAATCCCTCCGATATTATTTGAGAATACAAATTTTTGTTGTACCCAAAAAATTTATTTTGATTCGAATCATTAACGGAAATAAGAAAATGATTCTGTTGATACATTCGACTAATTAAACGTTTTATAATTAGTAAACTAGATTTCTTGTCATAACCTACATTATCCAACAAAACGGATCTATTTAAACCACGATCATGAGCAAGTGCATAAATATACTCCCGAAAGATAAGTGGGTATAGGAAGTCATGTTGCTGAGATCTATATAATTCTAAATATCCTTGAAATTCTTCCATTTAAAATTCAATTTGAATCAGAAAAGAAATAGGTGATTTATTGGGTTATCAAATGATACATAGTACGATACAGTCAAAACAAGGTATTTCTATTATAGTAAGAAAAAATTAGATACCTCGGAAACAAGTCAAACTCATCAACGGACTCTCCAGACCCTCCCTTTCCATATAATAGATTTATATTCATTTATAGGATAACAAGATAGTTAGAAGCCCTTTATTTTATCAATCCAATCGCTCTTTTGATTTTGAAAAAAAAAATCTCTTTATCAATATACTGCCTTCTTCTACACATTTATCTCTACCCCATAAAGGGGAATAGCTAATAGTTAGGACTCATAAGAAATTTCTAATCCACTCATCGGAAAAGCTTTTCCCGCATTAAGCACTAATATATTTTTAACGTCTAATTAGATGGGGTAATCATTCAAAAATGAAGAACAGAAGCTCGTTACTTTTTATTTCCCTAGAATTGGAACCTCTAGTAAGGCTCTACCCATTTATTCATTCGACCCCCCCAAAAAATTATTTTTTAAAAATGGAATTTAAACAATTGAAATAAGATTTTGGACCTATTCAGTAAGAATGAAATATTCTCAGAATTATCCTACGACATGCTGCTTTTTCCATTCATTCCTTTCAGGATCAGTCGTGGTCTTACAAACTCTACCGATGGTATGGACGAATCTGTTGCTTCATACAAATGTGTAAAAGATGCTAGCCGCACTTAAAAGCCGAGTACTCTACCGTTGAGTTAGCAACCCAAATAAACAAATTAGAATGTGTAGATACAATCAGAATCCCAATAAATAACGAAATTGAATGGTACAACACAATCAAACCATTAAAAAAAAAAAAACTCTAACTGAACATAATAAAAATGAACAAATCCGACGAAAATACAAAAAATTCTCAAATCAAAGATAAAATAAGGATAAAGTCAAAGATTTTCAAATATTTATAGACCGCCTCTTGTCTCTCTTCTCTTATATTATATTATCCATTAATTAGTATATTTATCCATTAATTAGTATATATCGAGTTTAATTGATTAAAATCTTAATCAAAAAATACTTCTTGTATGACAGAAAATATAAGAGCCTATTATTTGAATGAAATAAAATCTATGGAACAGGGATAAATAGATCCATTTATCCACGATCGGATTATATTTATTTGATACACTGTTGTCAATATGAATATTGAGAAAAGCATACGTATACAAAAGAGAAAACAAATTCTAAATCGAACTAACAATTCCGATTTCAATCAATTAAAATTAATCAAATTCAAATTATTTAAATTGAAATATAAAAAAAACGAAGGACTTGTGTTGGATTGGCACTATATATAATATAGGTGGAAGACTAAATTAAGGAAGACGGTGGAGAAGTAGAAAAAAATGAGGTTTATTCAATAACTAAAATAAGCAGATTTAGTCCTTTGTTTTTTTTGTTCATAGAGTTCCAACGAAAACGGGGGTAATGTCAAATTTTTATGTCTATAGACCCCATTACTTCTACGTCATTTCTTATTTATTCACTTGATCTTTTTTTCTATCTATTTTATTTCAATTTTAAATTATTGGATCAATTGTTATATCAATAAAATAGAAATCCATTTTTTTGTCGTTATAACTAAAGGACACCATTCTATAGTAACAATACTAAAAGTAACAATACTAAAAGGGTTATACAAAGCTATATATAAGTCATCCACACCTTCTTTTTTTCTATTTTATTTTATTTTATCAATTGAATTTTGTTTGTTGATTAAGGCGAAGTTCCGTAAAAACCCCCGCCTTTTTTGAAATATCATGAACAGTTCCTGTAGGTTGAGCGCCTTTTTCAAGGAAGTATAGAATAGCAGGAACATTTAAATAGATTTGATTCTTTATCGGATCATAAAAACCCACTTTCCGAAGATCTCTTCCCTCTCGTCGGGATCGAACATCAATTGCAACGATTCGATAAATGGCTCATTGGGATAGATGAAGAATACCCCCCCTAGAAACGTATAAGAAGTTTTCCCCTCGTACGGCTCGAGAAAATTCGAAATTATGTCTATGTATAGAATTACAATATCAAATATATCCATAAAATCATCAAATTAATTAGACTATTGATTTTAGTACTTTTTTTCTTATTCTTTCTTACCCAACAAAAAAGAAAATTAGTCGTATTTGCACCCTCATAACTCAAGTTGGATAACTCTGAAATAACTCAAAAGAGAAACCTTTTAGATATTTCATCTATTGAGCGGTCTCTAACCCTTTAATTGTCTGCCTTCTTTAGAATCCATTTTGATTCTTTTCTGATCTAGTTGTTAAGACAATTGAAAATGGTATTTCCTTGTTCCAGGATCTTTGCCTTGAATCATTGGGTTTAGACATTACTTCGGTGATCTTTAAATCCTTTCAAAACGGCAGCAACATACCATTTTTTGTGATTTCTTTCTGTCAAAGAATCATACGAATGTTTGATTCCTGCGTAATACACTTTCCTTTTGATTTGATCGAAAGAGTTTTACCAATTTCAACAAACTTTCCTTTTGAATTGGAAATTTTCTCGAATAGGACCCTTTAAGTTTATGTATCGAAAATATACTTACGAAGCTGTTCCAATTTATTGATTGATACTAACCCTAGATTCTTGCCCCTGAAAAATAAATAAATACTTTCTACTCGAGCTCCATCCTATACTATATTATATCACACCCCCCCCCCAAAAAAAAAGAGAGTTACAGCGGAACAGAACAAATGATGTCGAGCCAAGAGCACTTTCATTCCTATATAACATATAAAAAAATGGTGGATGTAAGACTCCACAGCGGATCATGTCCTTCAAGTCGCACGTTGCTTTCTACCACATCGTTTTAAACGAAGTTTTACCATAACATTCCTTCAGTTTGGAACCCATATGTAATTGATTCAATTATGGAATCATGAATAATCATTGGTTCGGATATAGATTAATAGAATTTAATATTGGAAATTCTATAAAAATAATTTTTTTTTTTCTTATTTATATCATTCTAAATTTTCGAATATTTTTCGATTATTGTAAAATCAAATTAGTTAACTAAATTATAACTAATATAACACGAATAAATAAATATAATACGAAGAAACAAGTTATTTTGAATCTGTATCCATAATAGTGATAGCATAAATTCAACAATTTCACACTTCTTCAAGTACCAAGAACTCATAGGAGTTCGTTACAAAGATTGAATTGATTGAAAAATCTCCTATCCGATAGAATTATTTGCATTTTGCATAACATAAAGTTTTACAGCAAGGACCTTTCGTTTTTTATCATCAGTAAGAGAGAGAGAAATTCATATTGGATTAAACCATCTGTGATTAAAAAAAGATAGATAAAAAAACACTGATGTAAGGGAGAAATTTTATGTTGTTATTTTTTCATATTTATACTGTAAAATCGTTTGCGTGTTATTTGAACTCAATTAAATTTGTGAAAAAGATATGATTCCGCGGATTATGAAAAAAAAATAATAATAATCACATTCTATACCAATATTCTACTCTTAATACAGAAGGCTGTTCGAAAAGGCAATCTTTTATATATATTTTATTATGATATATTTTATATATCAAAAAAAAAATTATAAATTAATTATATTAATAGAATGTTAATATAATGATCACATTATATAATAATATATATAGACGGGGTATGCTCTGGGACGGAAGGATTCGAACCTCCGAGTAGCGGGACCAAAACCCGTTGCCTTACCACTTGGCCACGCCCCATTTATTTCTATTCGACACTAATAAACACTAATATTGGTACGGGTTATTCGTCAACTCCAGTCTAAATATCTATTATTTAGAAAATGGATTACTAGAATTTTTATACATGTAGACTATACATGTAGACATAGAATTAAACTGAATTTATTGATCATTACATATAATTCAATTAAGATATTGTACGAAAGTATGATTTATTCTATTCTCTTTTGATTTGAGATATAGAAGGATTTTTGATTGGGTGAGTTCAAATCAAAGAAAGTTTTTTGGTCTATCTTATTTATTTTTATTCATTTTTTTTCTTCTATCAATAATACCCTATATTATAATAATAAAATATAATAATAAAAAACTAAATAAAATTTATTAATAACTCAATCAAAATAAATACAATTATCCCCAAAAACAAAATGTTTGTTATGCTTAATATTTTAAGTTTGATCTGTATCTACCTTAATTCTGCTCTTTATTCCAGTAGTTTTTTCGTCGCCAAATTGCCCGAAGCCTACGCTTTTTTGAATCCAATTGTAGATGTTATGCCAGTAATACCCCTGTTCTTTTTTCTCTTAGCCTTTGTTTGGCAAGCTGCTGTAAGTTTTCGATGATATTTTTAATAAAGTCCCAGACAAATTCATGATTTATTCGAAAAAAATTCGTGGAATTGATAAGATCAGATACGTCTTACACTCTCAATTCAAATATTGAAATTCTTGTACAACCGCGACAAATCCGGATCACCCCACTTTATTTCTTGGTGTCAAAATAAAAAAAGGTAGGGTATGTGGTATAAAAGTGGAGAATCTATTCTCTTTTTTCCTAAAAAAAATCTTGGAGATTGTGTAATGCTTACTCTCAAACTATTTGTTTACACGGTAGTGATATTCTTTGTTTCTCTCTTTATCTTCGGATTCCTGTCTAATGATCCAGGACGTAATCCTGGACGTGAAGAATAAAAAATAAGGTTTTCTTTGCTTGATTTTAAACTGTTATTAGTAAGATTTTATCTATTCCACTTCTTTAACTATTAATTTTTAACTATTAATAATAATAAAAAAGAGCTCGCGATAAATTCGAAAGAAAATGCCAAGTCATCAATGAAAACGGAAAGAGAGGGATTCGAACCCTCGGTACGAAAAACTCGTACAACGGATTAGCAATCCGACGCTTTAGTCCACTCAGCCATCTCTCCTCTCAATTGAAAAAGGATAATACTATGTTACATTATAAAAAAAAAATAAGGCTTGAAAACGCCCGTCATAGTATATACTCTTATTTTTTGATTTCGTGATTTCGTCCGAAGGGGCTTTTTAGTTCCACGGCCCGGCCTGGTCAGTACTTAGCCGGGCCCGCCCTTTTGTTCCAACAAATCATAAATCAAAAGATTTATAAAAAAAAAAAATTGCTTGTTATTGCGATAAACAAAAAGAACTTTTTCAATTTCTATGATATATAATCAAATGGTATCGAATCAAAGTGCCATTTCTTTCTTAGTTAGTCCTTTTATTCCGGTTTAAATAAGAAAAAGGGAACTCTCGTTTCTTGACACAACCCATTTTTTTTGTTATGGCTTAAGTTCGAGACAAAACCTCGGGCAAAAAAGCACTTGTTATTTAGTTATTAAAGTGAAATGAATCCCCTTTTCCTAATCTCATTAGGTCCTCTGATACAAAAGGTAAACGCTCTAGTTTTCATGATTCTTTTCTGATCTTTTGTTTTAGTTTTGATTAGGGTCGACAAAAGGTCCATTTATATACAATAATCGGATTGTAGCGGGTATAGTTTAGTGGTAAAAGTGTGATTCGTTCTATAACCCCTTATATAGTTAAAGGGTCTTTCGGTTTGATTAATATTCATTCCGAACAAAAACTTTAATTCTTAAAAGGATTGAATCCTTTACCTCTCAATGAAAAATTCGAGGAAGAATATACATTCTCGTGATTTGTATCCAAGAATCAATTTAAAATTGAAAAATTGGATTATGAGATTACGAAACATAATTTTTTTATTGGATCAATACTTCCAATTGAATGAGTATGAGTAAAGGACCCATGGATAAAGATAAAAAGTGTATTTCTAATCGTAACTAAATCTTCAATTTTCCATTTCTATAGGGGGAATTGAAGCAAAACAGCTATTAAACAATGTCTTTGGTTTACTAAAGACATCGATAAATTGTTTTAGCTCGGTGGAAACAAAATACTTTTCCTAAGGATTCTTTCAAATAGAAGTAGAGAACGAAGTAACTAGAAAGATTGTTAGAATATAAACCCCCTCCTTTCTATAGGGATCGTCTAGAAAGCGGGTTGTTCTGAATAGATTTAGACATAAAAGCTGACATAGACGTTATGGGTCGGATTTTTTTATTTCGTTCATGTCTGAATCTGGGAATTTATCCATCTTCCATAAAGGAGCTGAATGAAACCAAAGTTTCACGTTCAGTTTTGAATTAGAGACGTTAAAAATGATGAATCAACGTCGACTATAACCCCTAGCCTTCCAAGCTAACGATGCGGGTTCGATTCCCGCTACCCGCTTTTACTTTATCATTATAATCTTTAATATTCTAAAAATGAAATCTTTTTTTTTTAATATTAAATAAAAAAATGGAATGAATCGAATTAATGTAATGCATCATTGACTTGAATACTAAATTCTTGGAATTCTTTCAAC